GATTGAAGGTAATGTCAGAATTTTATATTTCTAGATATAATTCCTTCATCTATTCACTTGATCTTTTTTCTATCCATCTTATATCAATAAGATAGATTAAGGGGCAGTAGTAGAGAAAGTTATACAAAGCTATATACGAGTCATCCCCCCCTCGTTTTTTGTATTTCATTGATTGAATTTGAATTTCGTTTGATTAAGACGAAGTTCCGTAAAAACCTCCGCTTTCTTTGAAATATCATGAACAGTTCCTGTAGGTTGAGCTCCTTTTTCAAGGAAATATAGAATAGCAGGAACATTTGAATAAGTTTGATTCTTTATCGGATCATAAAAACCCACTTTCCGAAGATCTCTTCCTTCTCTTCGGGATCGAGCATCAATTGCAACGATTCGATAGACGGCTCATTGGGATAGATGTAGGTGAACAATACCCCCCCCCCCCCTAGAAACGTATAAGAAGTTTTCTCCTCGTACGGCTCGAGAAAAAATGATTCAAAGTTATGTCGATGTATAGAATTCCAATGGCAAATAGATCTATAAAATCATCAAATTCATTAGACTATGATTTAATTTAAGTCCTTTTTTTTGTTCTTCTTTCCCCAAAAATATAAAATCATTCGTACTCATAACTCAAGTTGGATAACTCTCAAATAGCTCAAAGGACAACCCTTAGGCATTTCATTTATTGAGCGGTCTCTAACCCCCTTTTTGTTTGTCTCGTTTAAAATCTATTGTATTCGTCATTCTGATCCTAATCCTAGTTTTTGAGACAATTGAAAACGGCGTTTCCTTGTTCCGGGATCCTTTATTTCTGTTTTAAATCATTGGGTTTAGACATTACTTCGATGATCCTTAATCCTTTCAAAATGGCAGCAACATACCTTTTTTTTGTGATTTATTTTTATCAAAGAATCATACGAACGGTTGATTCCCGCACGATACACTTTTGATTGAAAGTGTTCTACAAATTCAAACAAATTTTCTTTTTGGATTTTAAACTTGCTTGAATTGTATCCTTTCGTCTATATCGAAGATATACTTACAAAGTATTTCCAACTTCTTGATTGGCACTAACCCTAGATCCTTGCCCCCGAGAAATGAATCAATACTTTCTACTCGAGCTCCATCATGTACTATTTACATTACAACCCAACAAAAAAAGAAAAGAGGGGTTCTTCTAGTGGAGCAGAACAAACGATGTCGAGCCAAGAGCACCTTCATTCCTATATAACTATATAATAAAATTTGAATATAAAAAAATGGTGGGTGTAAAAATCCACAACTGATCATGTCCTTCAAGTCGCACGTTGCTTTCTACCACATCGTTTCAAACGAAGTTTTACCATAACATTCCTCTAGTTTGGAGCCGGTATGTAATTGATTCAATTATGGAACCATGAATAGTCATTGTTTTAGTCGGTACATAGTAATCTATACTTGTTTCTTTTTTTTTATGGATGTGTAGATATTTTTCTGAAGATGTCTCATCAAGAATTCAACTTAATCCCGTATTTTATTGTATGAATGCAACATTTTTTATTAGATTTTCTTATATCTATAATCTAGATAGATTATCTATCTATAAAATGATTTATATTTTTATATCTTTTATACCTATAAAATTACATATAAATATAAAATTAGATATTCTAATATCTATAATTTATCTATAATATATCTATAATATATAAATAGTATAATAATAATAGAATATCTATAATTATATATATATTATTATAAATATTCTAAAATAATTATAGATATGATAAAATATAATATTATTATATATTTTATAATACATAATATAATAGACATTTATATTTATATATTTATAAAAATTTTTATAAAAATCAAATTTATATAAAAATAAAAGGATACAAATATAAAATAAATGAGTTATTTTTGAATCTGCATCTTCAAGTGACACAATAGGATAGATTCATCAATCTAATACTTCTTCAAGTACGAAAGACTAATCTAATAATAAATCATTACAAATATTTAATTGAAAAAATTGACTACTTCGACATCATTACATCATTATTTGAGTTGAATAAAGTTTTACAAACAATAAAAAAAACCGCATTTGATCCTTATAAATAAGAGAGATAAATCCATGTTTCGTTTTGAACTGAACCAACAATGATTTAAAGCAAATAGATAGATCAAAAACAAATCCAATTTCTCTTCGTTTTTTTTCGTGAAGAAGATTTAGATCCTTATTCTTTCATATGATTGATAAAATAAGAACCGAAAGAATAGGAGATTTCTGTATCTTAGACTGAACAATTGTTACTGGAAGTAATTATGGATATTCTATGTGAAATATTTTAATTTCAAAAATTTTAAAGATCATAAATCTTTTTCACGAAAATCGAAACCTCATTGTCGCTGAAATAGAACGATAACAAATACATACATCTAAAAATTTCCTTCCTCATTTTTTAGGTATTTTGTTATATTTTGTTTGACTTGAGGTTCAGTAATCTTTCTGTAATTTTTCCATAAGAATCTTTCCATAAAGTAAAAAGTAAATAGAATGTATGAATTGCCCCGTCTGAATTGTTACATAGATTTACAATAATAGATTTACAATAATTCATTAGAGCCAAAGACGAAATACCTAAAACTGAGGTTCAAAGAAAATGGATTTGTTACATATGTAACTTGATTGTTTGTTAATGAGATTTGTACAGACACCGATATTGAAATTGATACCTTCCACTACTGATCTATTTACTGATCTATTTCACAAATAATATGGGATGATGAATCATAAATAAAAAAAAAGATCCTCTTTTACGGGATGCTAGACTATCTTGTCTAGGTACAAAGCCAAACGAGTCTTTGTTCCTATTTTTATTTTAGTTTCCCCTAACCTAGCCTTAAGAGATTTAATCCCATTAATTGAATTCCATTAGTACCAAGAAAACCCTCTTGTTTATTTTTTAATAAAACAATCCACAGAGAATTAATAATTAGGCTACCTCATTTAAGGGATAGGGAATAATAGATAGGGAATATAGAGGCTTTTCTTTCGGATTTCGATCTAGAATGCATCATTGAGAATGCAAATGGATATGAGACGTAAGGTTTTTCTAAGTAACTAACCTTCAATATGAAGGGGATGGGCATAGAATCAAAGGCCCCTCCGACTTTTAAAGCAATCTTTATTCTGATATAATTGGTATGCTCTGGGACGGAAGGATTCGAACCTCCGAATAGCGGGACCAAAACCCGTTGCCTTACCACTTGGCCACGCCCCATTTAGATTTCTAGTCGACACTAATAAACACTAATATTGTTATTAGTCGTTCGTCAATTCCAGTCCAAATATTTATGGAATAGATTAGATTGTTGCTAGGATTTTGACACGTATAGACATAGAATTAAACTGAATTTATTGATCATTACATATAATTCAATTAAGATATTTATGAAAGTATGATTTCTTCTATTCTCTTTTGAGACTTGAAGTATTCTTGATTGGGTTAGTTAAAAGAAAAAGAAGGATTTTTTGGTCTACCCTACTTTATTCTTTTTTCCCTTATATCAATACCATATCAATAACTCAATCAAAATTCAATTATCTCCAAGAACAAAATGTTTGTTATGCTTAATATCTTTAGTTTGATCTGTATCTGTCTTAATTCTGCCCTTTATTCGAGTAATTTTTTCTTCGCCAAATTGCCCGAAGCCTATGCTTTTTTGAATCCAATCGTAGATGTTATGCCAGTCATACCTCTGTTCTTTTTTCTCTTAGCCTTTGTTTGGCAAGCCGCTGTAAGTTTTCGATGAAATATTTAATACTGCCCTAGAAAAATTCATGATTTCTTCGAGAAAAAAAATTCTAACAATTGATAAGATTAGAAAAATCTTAGATTATGAACCCTCAATTAAAACATTGAAAGTCAAAGTATCGGATAGTCGCAATAAATCTGTATCACCTCATTCTAACCCTTTCCTTTTTCCAGTGAAAGGCACTATTAATTAGGGTCCCCCACAATATCTAATTGTGGGTATGAAAGAAAATTTTGGCAATGAAAGACTCTTAATTACAAATGATTTTTTGAAAATGCTTTTCCATTTCTAGAAACTACTTCTCATGTCTTGGTGTCAAAATAGGAGTCAAAATAGGATATGTGGTATAAAAATGGAAAATCTATTCTCTTTTTCCCAAAAAATGATCTTGGAGATTGTGTAATGCTTACTCTCAAACTCTTCGTTTACACAGTAGTGATATTCTTTGTTTCTCTCTTCATCTTCGGATTCCTATCTAATGATCCGGGACGTAATCCTGGGCGTGAAGAATGAAGAATAAAAAATAAAGGCATTTTCCTTACTTGATTTTCAAATTTTCTTCGGATTTTATCTATTCCACACCTTTAACTATGAAAAAAGAAAAAGGGTTCGAGAAATTCGAAAGATAAATAAAATATCAATTCATCAATGGAAACGGAAAGAGAGGGATTCGAACCCTCGGTACGAATAACTCGTACAACGGATTAGCAATCCGCCGCTTTAGTCCACTCAGCCATCTCTCCCATACATAAAGTAAAGATTGAAAAAGTCTTTCTTTATCTTTCTTTATTATTTTTTTATCTCTTTTTATTATATAGATATATACAACTTTTATCAGCAATTCCAATTCCATAAAGTAAGGGCTCGAAAAATATATTTCCAATAGAAATATAGAAAAAAAAAGAATCTTTCTTTGAGTTTGTTCAAAAGGGCCTTTTTATTTTATTCCCACGGCCCGGATAGGTACTGACCTATCCAGGCCCTTTTTTGTTCCAATGAATCATAGATAGAAAAAAATTTATCTGATTTGAAAACAAAAATGCTTGTTATTAAAGCAACAACAATAATAAGAAGAACTATTTCCATTCCTATGATATAGAGTCAAAATAGAATCAAAATGTGAGTTCTTCTTATTATTTTATAATTCTTTTTTTCTTGTTTTTTTCTTTACTATTTACATTTACTTTGCTGGACTAAAAACA